CTTTTGATGGCCGAGCTTAGGCCGTAGATTTTTAATCTGCTAACGAGGTTAACCTCTCAAAGGTTTGCGTTGACTTTTTTTCAACAAATCATAAAGACATTGGAACTTTATATATAGTCTTTGGAATATGATGTGGTCTTGTAGGAACTGGACTTAGTCTTTTGATTCGTTTTGAATTAGGGACATCTGGTGCATTTCTAGGTGACGATCACTTTTATAATGTAATTGTTACAGCACATGCTTTTGTGATAATTTTTTTTATAGTAATGCCTCTTATAATTGGAGGATTCGGAAATTGAATGGTTCCGATCTTAATTGGGGCACCTGATATAAGCTTTCCTCGAATAAATAACATAAGGTTCTGACTCTTACCTCCTTCTTTCATTTTATTACTGTGTTCTAGCCTCGTTGAGGGAGGTGCAGGGACAGGATGGACAGTGTACCCTCCTCTAAGGGGACCTATTGGTCACGGAGGTGCTTCCGTAGACTTGGCGATTTTTTCACTACACCTAGCAGGGATGTCTTCTATTCTAGGTGCGGTAAACTTTATTACTACCATTTTTAATATACGATCTCCAGGTATTACAATGGAGCGACTAAGTCTTTTTGTTTGATCGGTACTAATTACAGCTTTTCTTCTATTACTTTCTTTACCTGTTCTTGCTGGGGCCATTACTATACTACTAACAGATCGTAATTTCAATACTAGTTTCTTTGATCCTGCAGGGGGAGGGGATCCTATTTTATATCAACACTTATTTTGGTTTTTCGGACATCCTGAAGTATATATTCTTATTCTCCCTGGGTTTGGTATAATCTCTCATATTTTAAGAAATTTTTCTTCAAAGCCTGCCTTCGGGACTCTAGGAATGATTTATGCTATAGTATCAATTGGTATTCTAGGTTTTATTGTGTGAGCTCACCATATATTTACTGTAGGTATAGATGTAGACACTCGAGCTTATTTTACTGCTGCAACTATAGTAATTGCCGTACCTACGGGTATTAAGGTGTTTAGATGGATAATAACTCTTTATGGAAGTCGAGGGCCCTATAGTGCGGCTATGTATTGAGTGTTAGGTTTTATTTTCCTGTTTACTCTTGGGGGACTAACAGGAATTGTGCTATCTAACTCTAGTCTTGATATTGTTCTACACGACACTTACTATGTAGTTGCTCACTTTCACTATGTTCTCTCTATAGGAGCAGTATTCGCCATTTTTGGCGGATTTGTATACTGGTTCCCTGTTATGTCGGGTCTTATACTTCATGAGCGTTGAGCCAAATTCCATTTCCTAGTAATATTCTTTGCGGTTAACCTAACCTTTTTTCCACAACACTTTCTTGGCCTAGCTGGAATGCCTCGTCGATATTCTGATTACCCTGATGCTTATTACAAGTGGAATCAAGTTTCTTCTTTTGGATCACTTCTTTCAGTATTTGCAGTCGTAATATTTGTATTCATACTTTGAGAGGCTTTTTTAGCTGAGCGGGCTGTATTGTTTTCAGTTGCTCCTAGAATTTCCCGTGAGTGGGACTATTGCCTTCCTCCAGATTTCCATAGTAATACGGAAACTTCTGTTTCTCCTGTCTAAGTATTATTAAGTCTGAAGTATTAATTGTACGTTTTATTTACACTAAAGAAGTTTCCAGATGGAACGGACTTAACTTTATATTATATTATTCTTTATATTTAATTTTAACAGAAATGGAGATTTAAAGTTATTTTAGGTCTCATCCTTTTTGTATAACGGATAAACTAAAATTTTCTTATTTAAGAATTCCCGAAAGCAGAAGATCTAATTTATGGGCTGGCATTAGCCATATTTAACATTATGTGGAATTATAATGAATTAGACCCTAAATTAGGAGCGAAAAACTTACAATTCTGCTGATATCTGGATATAAGCTAAAAGTATATAGTACTAGAGACATATATACAGCGTTAAGGCTGTATATATGAAAAATATTAGTTTATTTTACATAATGGACTAGGGTTAATATCTCTTGTTGTGTATTTATCTAAAAATTACTATCTTGTTTATTTTTATTCCGGCTTAATACTTTTAAAAACTTATTTAAGAGTAAAGAATGTTTATATTAGTAATAAATAATTAAAAATTTTAAATATAGAAAAAGGAACTCGGCAAAATTTTACCTTAACTGTTTACCAAAAACATAGCCTTGGGTCTTATCCAAGGTGAAACCTGCCCAGTGCGTATAGTCAACGGCCGCAGTACCCTGACTGTGCTAAGGTAGCATAATCAGTTGGCTTTTAAATGGAGCCGGGAATGAACGGATTCATGGGGTTAAGCTGTCTCTTTTATATTAAATTGAATTTACTCATTAGGTGAAAATGCCTAAATTTTGAAAAAAGACGAGAAGACCCTAGGAGTTTTCACTAAGACTAAGTAAAAGTTACGTTTTTGTTGGGGCGACATGAGAGGAGTAGAACCTCTTTTTCTTTATTTGCCGACTCAGTATGAAAATTTAAACTACCCTAGGGATAACAGCGTAATTCTTTTTGAGTTTGCGACCTCGATGTTGGACTAGGAATTTGGTGGGCTAGCCGCCTATTAGAATTGTTCTGTTCGAACTATTTTTCCTACATGATCTGAGTTCAGACCGGCGCAAGCCAGGTCAGATTCTATCTTTTATCTTCTACTCTTAGTACGAAAGGATTAGAGTAGATTACTTTGTTTTAACTTGGCAGAATAAATGCACCTGATTTAGGATCAGCTTATAGTAAATTTACTAGTTGGTAGAATACTTTATATAGAAGTTCTAGTTTGCATCTAGATAGAGGCAAATTTTGTCTTTTACCACAGGCCCTCAAAAACAGTTCCGGAGAATACTAACTTTGGAAGTTAGAGGATGACGAAAGTCATTTTTGAATTTGCTTTATCTTGTTTTGACTTTATCTTTCTTTTTCAGAATGTCACTCTCTATGTTTAAAACTCCTAGGAGAATAGCTGCAGCTATTGTCTTTTTGAGAGGAGCACTTGTTTCTTCAATGGCTTTAACTTCTAGACATTGATTTTCCTATGTACTATTTTTAGTGTACGTTGGGGGGCTTCTAGTAATGTTTATTTATGTCTGTCTTGTAAGAAGAAATTTTCCTTTTAAACTAAACTTAAGTCGGGGAGTATTAAGATTAGGAGTTTCTTTATTACTTTTAACTAGTGTCTCTAGACCAGAGCTAAAGTCAGTTTTAGGGAGAAATAACTGGGGCGCAGGGTCAGACCTATTAGATGAAAGCAACTTATCATTGTTTCTCTTTTTGGCTGTCCTACTTCTTTTAATACTTTTAGTGGTAGTTCGAAGTAGAGGTACTGGAACTGTTAAAATTGACTGTTAATTTACAATCTTTAAAATTTTCTGTTATACTTTTAAGGGCTTTCTTAGTATCTTTATTTTACGGAGTGTCTTTCTTTCTTGTTGAAGGGTGCACTATTATTAATCTAGAACTTTTTCAAATCTCCAGAACAAGTTTTGGGTTTGACTTAGTGGTAGATAAGATTAGTTTAAGCTTTGCAGCGGTGGTTACAATTATTTCTGCAAGGGTTTTTGCCTTTAGTTACAGGTACATAAGAGAAGATCCCTTCCAAACTCGTTTTTTGTGAATTTTACTGGCTTTTGTGGCTTCTATAAATTTCTTAATTTTTTCAGGAAGTGTTTTCTTTCTATTTATTGGATGGGATGGGCTAGGAATCACTTCTTTTGCATTGATTATTTACTATCAAAGACAGGAGTCAATAAGAGCAGGTTTCCAGACTCTTATAATTAATCGTATTGGAGATGCTCTTATTGTTCTATCTACTTTTCTTTTTGTTGTAGTAGGGCAATTTTCGTTCCTTTTCTTTTCTCCGAGTTACTGAGTATTTTTATTAGTTTTGTTACTAATATTTGCCGGCCTGACAAAGAGTGCCCAATATCCTTTTAGATCTTGACTTCCAGCTGCAATAGCAGCCCCTACCCCTGTAAGGGCTCTGGTTCACTCATCAACTCTAGTTACTGCAGGTATTTTTTTGATTATCCGGTTAAGTTACTGAATTCCCCTATCTTCAGAAGGTTGTAGTGTGTTACTATTTTGTGGCGCAATTACCTGTTTACTAGGAGGATGAAGAGCCACTTATGAGAATGATCTTAAAAAAATTATTGCTCTCAGAACTCTTAGCCAGCTTGGTGTAATAGTTTTTTGTTTAGGTCTAGGGTTACCTTCTTTAGCCCTTTTTCATCTCTACACCCACGCTCTTTTTAAAGCTCTTTTGTTTATTGCTGCTGGTCAAGTGCTAATAACTGCTTTTGGGACTCAAGATATTCGTCTTTTAGGTGGTCTTGGTCTTTTAATACCATTTACAGGAGTTATCTTTGGGGTAAGTAGATTTTGTTTAGTTGGGGCCCCCTTTTTAAGGGCTTTTTACTCTAAGCACATAATTCTAGAGAAAATGGTAATAAGTCCTACTTGTTCTTTTGGGGTGGTTTTAATAATAGTTGCTACTTTTTTTACTGCCAACTACGTGTCCCGTAGGGTTAAGTGTATTTTGTGAAGAAAGCCTAATTCCTCAATTCTTTCAAAAGGGTCTCCTATTTCTGTAATCCTACCAATAACTTTACTTTCTGTAGGAGCTATTATTAGTGGAAAGCTTATTTACTTGGTAGATGCTTCCAACTTGGAGTGTGCTTATATTTCTTCATTACTAGGAAATGGAATTAATTTAGTAACTATTCTAGGAGTTGTCTTAGGTCTTTCTAGTTGAGGCGAGCCCAAGAAAAATTTCCTTTTATCTACTATATTCTTTCTTAGTCCCATTGTGTCCATAAGGTCAAAGCTTATTTCTCCAGTAATTTTTAGTATGAAAAACCTGGATTATGGATGACTTGAGCCTTCATCCATTCTTAAAAGTAATATTAGCAAGGCAGGGAATTTTATCTCTTCTGTCTTTTCCTGACCTAATGTAGAAATATCTGTTTTACGAGGTCTTTTTTTATTTCTAAGTATCTTAATTATTGTTACTACATTTAACTTCTAGGGTTGTAACTTGTTTATGTGTACTATTAGGTGTGGCTTTTTTCACTCTTTTTGAGCGAAAAGTTTTAGGATATGTGCAAATTCGAAAGGGCCCTAATAAAGTTAGGATTTGAGGAATTGCTCAGCCTTTAGCTGATGCCGTAAAACTTTTTGTTAAAGAAAAAACTATACCCCATGGGAGTAATCAGGTTTTATTTTGATTTGCCCCAGCTATAAGTTTAATTTTGGCTTTATCTATATGATACGTCTACCCTAGAAGCTACAGTTACAGCTCAGTCTGTTGAGGAATGCTTCTCTTTTTCTGTATTACTGCGTTAAATGTTTATGGTGTAATACTTGCTGGTTGAGCTTCAAATTCAAAATATGCTTTTTTAGGAGGTCTTCGGGCGGCGGCTCAAACTATTTCTTATGAAGTAAGGATACTTCTCATTCTATTAATTGTTGGATTAACCATAGTAAGCTCAAATTGAGAAGAGGTTTACTCTTCTTATTTTCCTATGTTTTGCTTAATAATTCCTATAATAGTAGTGTGATTTACCAGTACTGTTGCTGAGACAAACCGTGCTCCTTTTGATTTCGCAGAGGGGGAGTCTGAGCTGGTTTCCGGGTTTAATATTGAATATGGCGGCGGCCTTTTTGCTCTTCTTTTTCTAGCTGAATATGCTAATATTTTATTTATAGCAGTAATAACTAGAGTTTGGTTTTTTAGAAGAGCACTATTGGGTCCTTTATCTTTGGCGGTTAAAAGTACTCTTTTTGCAGCTTTGTTTTTGCTAGTCCGTAGGGCTTACCCCCGTTATCGGTATGACTTATTGATAATGCTTTGTTGAAAATCTTTTCTTCCTTTCTCATTGGCGGCTTTAGCTATAGTAGTTGTTTCTAAGACTATGTGCTTCTAATTAAGACTATAGGTTAAAAAGACCACTGGCCTTCAAAGCCGGAAGTGAATCTCTTCTCTGGTCTTGTTAGTTAATTATTTTGGTGGCTGAATCTTAGGCGATAGATTGTAAATCTTTTTATGGCGTTGTACGCCCCAAGACCAGTTTTTTGGCTTTAGACAAAATTTTACTAGATTTATGGTCTTTTTGCTTTATGTTAGAGGTCTTGTATGTTTTTTTGGTGGCATTGTGGCTTTTTCCACTTATCAAGCTCACACCTTAAATGTTCTTCTAAGCTTAGAGGCTATTATGCTTAGCCTTCTTGTTGTCCTCTACACTTTCAATTGTTTTAGCGGGTCTCCAAGTCAGTCTTTCCTAGTGCTCCTGACCTTTGCTGCTTGTGAGGCCGCGCTAGGTCTTTCACTTTTAGTAAGTATGTTACGTCTTTGAGGAAATGATTATGTAGATTCTTTTGGCTCAATAAAATTTTAGTTGCATAAACTTCGTCATGAAAATCCTGCAGAGCACTTGTTAGCTCTTCCTAGCCCAGTAAGAATTTCTATTTGATGAAATGGGGGGTCCATTCTAGGTCTTTTACTAGGTCTACAAATTCTAACCGGATTATTTTTATCTATACACTACACTGCTGATTTAGTTAACACCTTTTCTTCCGTTATTCATATTGTTCGTGATACTCCTAGAGGTTGACTTTTCCGAAATTTTCATGCTAATGGGGCTTCTCTATTTTTTGTATTTATTTACTTACATATAGCTCGAGGGCTCTACTATCAAAGTTATATTACTCAGCCTCGAACTTGATTAATTGGGGTGACTATTTTCATTGTAAGTATGGCAACAGCCTTTTTAGGTTATGTGCTTCCCTGAGGACAGATAAGTTTTTGAGGGGCTACAGTGATTACAAATCTTCTGTCAGCTATCCCTTATCTTGGTCCTTCGGTAGTAGAGTGAGTTTGAGGGGGGTTTTCAGTAGGTCAGTCTACTTTAAATCGATTTTTTTCCTTACACTTTATTCTTCCATTTTTAATTGGGGGTTTAAGAGCTCTTCACCTTATTTTTCTTCATGAAAAAGGCTCTACTAGTCCTTTAGGGGATTTAACTCATGTTAGTAAAACTCCTTTCCACCCTTACTTTTCATGGAAGGATTTAGCAGGGTTTCTGGCATTGGGAATTGTTTTAGTCCTATTAGGATTTTTCTATCCTACTATTCTTGGAGATCCTGAAAATTTTATTCCTGCTAACCCTATAGTTACTCCGGTTCATATTCAACCTGAGTGATATTTTCTTTTCGCTTACGCCATTCTTCGTTCTATCCCTTCTAAGTTAGGCGGGGTAGTAGCTTTAGGGATATCTGTAGCAATTTTCTATTTTCTCCCTTTAGCTAGAGGAAAAATAGCAACTCCCGCTGCTTTTACTCCTCCTTACCAGGTAGCCTTTTGATTTTTCATTATGTTCTTTATTATGCTTACTTGGTTAGGAGCTTGTCCTATTGAAGAGCCGTACATATCCCTCGCTGTTCCTTTAACTTTTATTTATTTTATTTGGTTTTTAGTGTTAATTGCGGCTCCTGTCTATTGAAAGAAGTTTATTAGTTAATTATGTTAGTCTAGTTTATAAAAATATTAGCTTGTCGAGTTGAAGATGCAATTTATTTGCGACTAATTAAAGAAGGTAGCTTAAATTTAAAGCTAGGCATTGAAGATGCCTCGATAGGGTTTCCCTCCTTCTTATATGAGTTTTTGAGGACAATTAAATTTAATAGATCCGGCGTCCCCTATACAAGGAGAGATGCTACTTTTTCACGATCACGCAATAGTTCTTTTAGTTGGAATTTTCACTTTTGTAGGATTCTTAGGAGTAAAATTGACTTTTAATAAGTTTACTTCTCGAAATATTTTAGAAGCTCAGCAGTTAGAGACTATTTGAACTATTGTTCCGGCTCTTACCTTAATTTGACTAGCCCTTCCTAGTTTACGTTTACTTTACTTATTAGACGAACAAAATAACTCTGGTATTATTTTAAAGAGAACAGCTCATCAGTGGTATTGAAGGTACGAAGTACCTATATCTGAGAATGTGTCCTTTGATTCTTATATGATTCCTGAGTCAGATTTAAAAACTGGAGATTACCGGTTGTTAGAGGTAGATAATCGAGCCACCCTTCCTTTTCAAATAGAGACTACAGTTATTACTACCTCTGCTGATGTATTACATGCATTTGCTCTTCCTAGTATAGGAGTTAAAATAGATGCTGTACCCGGACGACTTAATTCTATAAGCATATTTATTGAGAAGCCTGGTGTCTATTATGGGCAGTGTTCCGAAATTTGTGGTGCCAACCACTCATTTATACCTATTGTAGTGGAAGCTATTAGCTTGACAGATTTTGTTAAGTACCTAGAGACAGCTGAATAGCTAGTATTAACTTATTATAAAGTTTTTAGACTATAAAAATCTTATTTAAAAGATTGTGGCCTCATAAGGTTAAGAGCTATAATCTTTATAAGCCCGATTCTCTTAAGATAGGTTTCTGTTAATAGTTACGTAAAATTTAAACCATGTATCTTATATAAGACCTGTGTTTAGGTACTCTACAGTAATGTTTCCTAAAGATTACCATTTTGGCCCACACAAACGATACCTTCGCTCATTAAAATTTATAACTTGTTTATTGAAGGGATGTTACCACTTAACATGTGTATAGCTATACTCTAATATTTATAGGCTTTGCTTAATTTAACTGTAATTTTACAAGTTGCCTTCCAAGCAAAAATCTACAATTTAGTTATTTTAACAGATCTGCTACTTAAATAATGGGGGGTGTGAGGTGTTTTTAATTCAGAGCTCAGATTTATTAATTAAATAGGTTGTGAGATTTTAGGATGTGGCTAAAGGTCCCTAGTTTACTTTAAATTTAAACTTTTCTGGATAACTAGCATTCTAGTTTTGATATGGCCCTGTTATTTAGTTTTATATAACCTTCTGGTGTTTCTCTTTAGTTAGTATAAATGTACATTTACCTTCCAAGTAAAAAGTCTACAACGTAGCCTAAAGACATCCAAGGGCTAGGTTAATAGAAACCGAGGACTTGTGGCGTCCTAGATTTAATTTTTAAGCCTTGGTAGTATTTTTTGGGCAATGCCCTCTAAGAAGCCCAAATCTTCTTGTGCCTAACACCGAAAAAATAACATAAAGAAACTATTGTTTATCTAAGATGCTTAAAATCTTCGCATTTATTCTGCCACTTTATGAAAATCCTCGAAAAGCTTTTTCAGCTTGGGCAGAAACTCTAGCCTTAAAAGCATTGATGTTTATTGAACTCCGAATACTAAGAACAATAACTATAAAAGACAAATTTGTAAGAAGAAAGACTATAATTCCTATTATAGGACTTAATTGGGGCACTCACGTCGGCCTTGTTAGGCCCCCTTTTAATTAACAGTTAAATGCTGTACTCAGCTTCGACATGAGAGTAATAGTTTAATTAAAACATTAAGCTGCAAACTTAAAATTGGCTTACGTCTTACTCATACACTAAGGATGTTCTTCAGCGTAGAGCTTTATTAAAAGTGAAAAAATGTAAGCCTGAATAAAACAAACAAAAACTTCAAATATAGTATAGCCTACGTTTACTGCAAGTAACGGAACTATAGTTAGGATTCCCACTGAACTAAGACAGTTTGAGATTAAGGACATCACAATGTGTCCCGCCCTAATGTTAGCAATAAGTCGGACGGTCAGGGTTAGGGGTCGAATTAACATTCTAACAGTCTCAATAAGTACTAAAAAAGGGATTAGAGCTGCTGGAGCCCCAGTTGGAGCAAGATGGGCAGCTGATTCTTTTGGGAATTTAACTCATCCTGAAAGCAGGAGGGCAAACCAAAGTACTAATGCTAGTCTTCTGGCTGTTCAAAGAGAACTAGTCCCCCCATAAGTAAAGGGGGTCAGACCAATTAAATTTATTTGAACAAGAAAAAATATCAAGCTAAATAAAAATAAAGGCAAAGGGAGTATGTTTTTTTGATTTGTCTCTCTTGTAGCTCTTAGCGAAATACTAGCTAAAGACCCTGGAGAGATGTTCCATGAAGATCTAATAAAGAAAGAAGAGGCGACAACAAGTGGTAAGCCTCAAACAATATAACTAAGTGTTCCATATTGATTAGAGTCAAGTGAAGAAAATAGGTCTGCTATCATAAGTTCAGGGGATATTAGTTCCCACCTCTAAGGCCGAAACTTAGCGCGATTTTTCGCTTCTGAACCAATCTAAAGGCCTGGAGGCCACCTCTGTCACGAAAAGACAGTGTTATTTTTTAACTATTAAGACAGGGGCAACTTCCGTTACCCCTACTGTGTTACGACTTATCTCCTTTTTCAAGGAGAGTGACGGGCGATTTGTACACGACTTTTTAAAATATTCAGAAAGTACTTCTTTATTTCTTACTTTTAGGTCCATCTTCCTACAAAGTTTTCAGTTTAGTTTCCGGAAAAAAATAATATTGTAACTCACCTTAAGTCTTAATTATGTGCTGCACCATGACCTGTCTTTTTTCCTGGTAAGAAGTTTGAAAATATCTTAAATACATTCTGAAGACGGCGGTATACAAGCTTTTAAATCAAGTTCTGTTTCTTGGGGGTTGTCAATTATCTGGTAAGTTCCCCTAAAATTTAAAGCCGCCGCCATACTTTTTAAGTTTTAACTTTTTAGTCTTAGTGCTTAGGACATACTTTTTGCTCTTTATAGTAGGGTATCTAATCCTAGTTTATATATTGAGTTTCGGCTAAAATATATAGCATTTTGAAGTTCCAGTATCTACCAATTTCACTCGTATAGATTCTGTTGGTTGCTTAAGCCTGGCCTAATAATCTTAATTTTTATGATTAGGTGTGACCGCGGCTGCTGGCACCTAATTTGCCTCATACATAAACTATAATTAAATTGACGTGTCCGTCATTGTTTAATATTTTTAGCTGGGTTTACTACTCGCATAGCTACCATGCATAATCAAGTTTTAAATTAAGGGCCTATCAAAGTAAAGTAGCTTTCAAAGGAAGGTTAGCCCTATTGTTGGGTTATGAGCCCAATAGCTTAAACTTAGCTTATCCTTTGAAATTTACCCTCTAACTCAATCTAGCGCTCCTTCATTTCACTCATGAAACATTCCGAAAAGCAAAATAGCAATAAACAGTAATAGAGCTAGTAGGAGAGAAGTTGAAGTAGTTGAGTAGAAAGCTGACAGCACGGGGAAAAGAAGTGCAACCTCTACATCAAAAATTAAAAATAAAACAACTAAGAGAAAAAAACGCGTTGAAAATGGAGTTCGTATTTTTCTTAAGGGATCAAAGCCACACTCAAAGGGGGTCATTTTTTCCTCTAGCCCTCTCTCGGTATTGTAGTAAGTTAGAAAGTACACACCTAAAAGAGCAATGGAAAGGATAGAAGCAAATAAAACGGGAATAAGGAACAAACTAGTGATTTCACCAGGTGGTCTAGTCTAGACCTAGAAAGGTTTTCAAAACCCTTATGTACAAAAAGAAGGCTGGCATTGAAGCTGCTAACTTTAATTCGGGGGTTTAATTCCTCCCCTTCTTTTTGCTTTCCCTTATTTACGGCCTCTTGGTCCTTCCACTATTTTTATACTGGGGGACTACAGTAGTTTCTTTTACTATAATTACTTTACTAAGAGTTCTTTTTATATACCAAAGATTCTCCTCTTCTTTTAATCTAATCTTCAGTATAAGTTCATTATCTAGATTTCTCATTGTGCTTAGCCTAGTATTATGTCTGCTGTCCTTCATTTCAACACCATCCTCTAACTCTTTCAGTTATTCCATAACTATCTGCTTATTAGGGGGCTTTTTAATCTTAGCCTTCAGTTCTTCAAACGTGATTAATTTTTATATTTGATTTGAAGCCTCTTTAATTCCAACCCTAATTTTAATTATTTGTTGAGGGTATCAGCCTGAGCGTTTACAGGCAGGAACCTATATAATACTTTACACTGTAGGGGCTTCTTTACCCTTACTTCTAGTACTAATTTGGCGATGCGTAGATGGCTGCTCTACTAATTTATTTTTTTTAAGATTGAGAGCAGGCGATTTAGTTGGAGCAGTTTTAATTTTTATCTATGGGGCCTTTTTAGTAAAGCTTCCCATATATGGAACTCATTTATGGCTTCCTAAAGCCCATGTGGAGGCCCCATTAGCAGGGTCAATAATTTTAGCGGGTATTTTATTAAAGTTAGGAGGATTTGGGCTGTTCCAAATAAATAAGTGCTTTTCACTTTGCTCTAGCTTTAGTATTTCTTTTTTTCTAGTTTGCGTCAGTTTGTGGGGTGGGCTCTTAGCTGTGATAGCTTGTATACGTCAGGTAGATGTTAAGGCCTACGTGGCTTATTCTAGGGTGGGCCACATGGGTCTTGTTTCAGCAGGGGTAATCCTTGATCGCACCTGAGGGGTGAGAAGTGCCTTAATTACTATGGTAGCCCATGGATTTGCTTCTTCTGCTCTTTTCTGTCTAGCTTTCTTCACATATGAAAAAAGCCACTCTCGTTCAATGCCTTATATAAAGGGTATTTTAAAGCTTTATCCTATTTTGTCCTTATGGTGATTCTTATTTTGTTGTATCAATATGGCAGCGCCTCCTACAATTAATCTTTTGGGCGAGATGATAATTATTCCTGCAACTTGATTTTCTTATTGGGGGTTGGCGGTAGTTATAAGAGTTTTAGTATTTTTTAGTGCTGCCTATAATATGTACTTATATGGAAGTATTAATCATGGAGACTCATCCCGTTATCTAACTAGTGGTTCATCTATAGGATGTCACGAAGGTGTGTCCTTAACTGCTCATCTAATTCCTTTAGTGATTATCTTCAAATCAAGAGTCTTTTTAATTTAAAATAACAGAAGTCTGTTATTCAGAAGGGCAACGTCCAATCTTTGAATTACAAAATCAATGCTTTTTTTAAGCTATTCTGAATAAGATCCTCATCAGTAAATCCTTACATATAAAAATAATCATACAACATCTACAAAATGCCAGTATCAAGCAGCAGCAAGAAATCCAATATGGTGACCGCTATCAAAGTGTAGAAACATCAGGCGAAAGAAACAAACGGCAATAAAAGTAGCTCCCACTAATACGTGAAGTCCGTGGAACCCTGTTGCTAGAAAAAAAGAAGAGCCATAGACACTATCAGCGATAGAAAATGAAGTCTCTATATATTCTCCATATTGAAGCCAAACAAAATAAAAACCTAACACTAAGGTAATGAATAATCCCTGCACAGCTCTTTTTTGATCTCCTTCCTCGATTCTATGGTGAGTTCAAGTAATTCTAACTCCTGATAGTAAGAGAACGGAGGTATTAAGTAAAGGAACTTGGAAAGTGGCTAAAGTAGTAATTCCAATTGGAGGTCAAGTACCCCCAATTTCGATAGAAGGGGCTAGGCTAGAATGGAAATAGGCCCAGAAGAAAGCAAAAAAGAAACAAACCTCAGAAACAATAAATAAGAAAACTCCTATTTTCAGTCCTCGAGTAACATAGGAAGTGTGTCATCCCTGAAGAGTTCTTTCTCGTACAACATCACGTCATCAAAGAAAAGAAATAAGCGCAGTGGCAAAAAGACCAATTAAAAGAAGGTTAGTATTCCCTCCCCGAATAAAATAAATTAATCCTGTTGGCATACATAAAATAGCAAAAGAGTTCAGTAGAGGTCATGGACTATACTCTACTAAGTGAAAAGGGTGTCCTTGCATATATAGTCATTAATTTGTATTAAAGACTCTAAGTTATTTTTACTCAAGCAAAAGAACAGCCGCCGGATGAACGGACACCATTGATGTTGGTGATCATGAGAATTTCTCGCTGTTCTTTGTCTTCTGCTAACTTATTATTTTTATCTCTCCTACTTAGGGGACCTTTAGTAAGAGTCTCTTCTAGTAACTGGATCGTGTGTTGAGGGGGAGTAGAGTTGAGATTTTTAGGGCTAATTCCTTTACTTTTCTTAAGCAATAAATATATTTCTTTAACTAAAGAGTCAGCGATGAAGTATTTTTGCATTCAAGCTCTTGGAAGAGCTATTTTATTCTATGGAGGACTAATAACATTTTCTTGCGTTAGAGAAGAGTTGACTAGGTTACTTCTGGTTTTTAGAATTTTCGTAAAATTAGGAGTATTCCCCATACATTTCTGAGTTCCTAGTGTAGTGGCTGGATTGGACTGAGTTCCTTTATACTTAATTCTGACCATTCAGAAAATTGCCCCTTTCGCCTTTATAAGCCTAGTTATTACAAATATTAGGGACAGTATAAGTAGCATTATTTTAATCCTTGGAGGAATAACGTCTGTTGTAGGAGCATTTATTGGTAATAACCAAACAGATTTACGAGCAATGTTAGGGGCATCATCAATTGCTCATAGAGGCTGGCTTGTTTTAGGAGTAATGACAGGGTATTTTTGAGGGTATTTTTCTATTTATTGCCTTAGACTCTTCTTCGCTTTTTATTTTTTAAGGTTCCCCACTTCTTCCTCTGAGGCGGGAATAGGAATTTTGTCTTTAAGTGGGCTCCCCCCATTTTTTATGTTTTTAGGAAAGTGGGGTATCTTAAAAATATCTGTAGAAAGACTTGTCCCTATGTGATTAATAAGCCTCTTTCTGTTAGGTGCAGTTATTAGTTTAGGTTTCTATCTTAAATTTTCTTATTCTTTCGTATTAAATAGTAATGGGTCAATTTGATTCACTAGTAATAAAAATATGTGCTTAGTTTTTATTACAGTTAACTTCTTTGCTTTACTGTTTTTCTTTTTAGTTTAAAAGTGTT